TTTGGAGACCCACGTTCTACCGAACTGAACTAAGAGCGCTTTCTTCTCACAAAATATAAGGCTGTAAAGAAAAGGATTGGCCCCAATACATCTTGTATGCTACACTATATATTATCATAAGAATGAAAGATTCTATATGATATGTCCAATGTGAATTGATCTCAAAAAATCCCTCGTTACTGCTCAAAGGAGCAGTAATAGGTAGGGATGACAGGATTTGAACCCGTGACATTTTGTACCCAAAACAAACGCGCTACCAAGCTGCGCTACATCCCTTCCATTGGTCTACAGTGTCATTGTAGAGAATTCCTGTCTTGTTTTCCACATCGTTATCGCCTCTATTAAAATCTAGAATTTTTATGGCCATTTCGTCTTTTTGGTCTTATTTAACATATAATAATAGTAAAATACTTCTATCTATATGAAATATGGAGCGGAACCCCTAGGAAAAATAAATGATTCTTTTTGGGGAATATTGAGGAAGAAAAGGACATTTTTTTCTGTATTAAAAAAAAGGAAATCTTATTTACTGGATGATTTTACATTTCAATATGTATTATCTTATGTATTACAATAAAATGAAGGAGATTTTTCAATGCGAGATCTAAAAACATATCTTTCCGTGGCACCGGTACTAAGTACTCTATGGTTCGGTTCTTTGGCAGGTTTATTGATAGAGATTAATCGTTTTTTCCCGGATGCGTTGACGTTCCCCTTTTTTTCATTCTAGTTATTGACGTGGGAAGGAATAAAGAAGATTAGAGATACAATTAAATATCGGCCCCCTATCGTTTCTCTTTTTTCCCTTTTTTATAATAAGGGAGGAAAGAGAAAGAATAAAAGTACATTCAACAGCTGCGAGACTCAGGTTCAGGTTGGAATTAAATTAATTCTCTGGAAGTCAAATAAAAACTATGGTTCTAGGGAAAGAGTATTACACAAGATACTTATATGAAATACTGTATTGTGATTAGAAATATAGTTTAGAAATCTTTCTATCTTATTTCCTATATTGGCGAAATCTTGCATAAGAGAATAGAAAGTTAAAAATTATATTTTGTTTTTCTTTCTTCTTTTTCGTTTCGGATTGAAATGAAAGAAAAGAGTTGAGTAAATGAAAAATCCAAAGGAGGTTCATGGCCAAGGGTAAAGATATGCGAATACCGGTTCTTTTAGAATGTACCATTTGTGTTCAAAACAGTGTTAATAAGGAATCAGCGGGCATTTCCAGATATATTACTGAAAAGAACCGGCACAATACGCCTAATCGATTGGAGTTGCAAAAATTCTGTCCATATTGTAACAAACAGACGATTCACGGAGAGATAAAGAAATAGATCGAACGGAGCACCTGCGCCTTATCTTACATCTTACAAGGAAAGGGAAAATGAAATTATATATAACATATTTAACATAGTTAAAGATAATTATAAACAAACCAAATCCTATTTATTTATTCTAATTAGAGATACGGCTGAAATAGGATTTTAGGGATAAGAAATAAACTAACCAAACCATGGATAAATCCAAGCGAACTTTTCTTAAATCCAAGCGATCTTTTCGTAGGCGTTTGCCCCCGATCCAATCGGGGGATCGAATTGATTATAAAAACATGAGTTTAATTAGTCGATTTATTAGTGAACAGGGAAAAATATTATCTAGACGAGTGAATAGGTTGACCTTGAAACAACAACGATTAATTACTATTGCTATAAAACAAGCTCGTATTTTATCTTTGTTACCTTTTCTTAATAATGAGAAACAATTTGAAAGAAACGAGTCGACCACTAGAACTCCTAGTCTTAGAGCCAGAAAAAGATAGGTTTACTCTTTCTTCACTTGAATTCAAATACCCATCCGAACTCAAACTCGAATTTATATTGTGTTGGAAAAAGCCAAGAATCCGGATTGAATTCCCGTGTCGTAAGAAAAAAAATAATAATCTGGGAAGAAGAAATTTTTGTATTGGACGTGTTGATTCATATTTATTTTGACTGCTTTCTCATATTTTATCATATTCTATTCATTTTTATTCGACCTTCCCGGAGTTCATTCTCCGGGCAACTCCATTTAACCGGTGGATTCCTTGCAACTTACTTCTTTTATTTTATGATCTCATTGGAAATCATATAAAGACAATTCCTATTTGATATAGCTATTTGTGCAAGTATTTTACGATTAAGAAGCAGCTGTCTCTTGTACAGATCATTTATTAATCTACTATAACTATAGCATATCCCCTTTTCACGAATTGCTGCGTTTATTCGAGTGATCCACAAACGACGAAAATTTCTTTTTTGCCTATCCCTATCCCGATGAGCCGAAACCAAAGCTCTTATTTTTTGTTGAGTAATAGTTCGAGTAAGTCTTGAATGAGCCCCCCGAAAGCTTGATGCAAATAAACGAATTTTTGTTCTACGTCTCCGAGCGATATATCCCCGTCTAATTCTGGTCATTGAATAAATGAAACTTTAACGAATAACTAATAGATTTCCTTTCTTTCAGTTATTCTTTTGCCCCTTTCCTAGTATATTAATAACAAAACGGATTTTCCAATGTATAAACTAAAAATTCCAATGGCTTTGGCTACTATAACCTTCCCAACCACGATTTTTTATTTTTTCTAGGCCTTTCGCCTCAAAATAAGAAATTGTACTATACTAGGTATAAAAAAAATAGCAATGATAAAGAAATAGTGGATTCCATCGTTTCTATGGTTACTTCTTAAACGGTGAGGTCTTCTCTATACACCGGAGCCTTATTTCAATTTCATTTAATCAATGTTATTGCTAACTTGTATAGTTCACATTCTTTGGCTCTACCTATGAATTATCCAGTAATAGGTCTTTCACAACGAGCTCCACCTATACAGTAACGGTATTTAATTCTGAAAGTTGGCTGCGTAGCTGACCCTGTTAGTCCGTTCGGGTCTATGTTAACTAAGATTTCCTCCGCTTAATGGATAACCATTTGCTACCAATGGAGAATTGCTTCTCATCTTGAATTGAGGTGAGTGGTTTTACACCAAAAGAAACCATAAATTTCATACACAATAAAAAGAATATGATCTATTTTCATATTTTTAGATAGGAAATGTAGCTCGTTTTTCCGTTTTATCCTAGTTGATCATTGATATTCGAACATTGTTCTCTTTCCTTTGTTCTAGTTCATGATCTGAACGAGTCGCACATACACCCTAGTACATGTTCCTCGACGCTGAGGGCATCCCCGAAGCGCGGGGGATTTTGTGACATTTCTAATTGGCTGTCTTGTATTTCTAATAAGTTGTTTAATCGTTGGCATATTGAATTATATACATAATGGTCTGGTTTAGATCGATCCTAACCGAATGATTATGAATTACTTTTATTCAATAGAATAAATAAAAGTCATAGAATATTAATTGGTAGGGTTCATTTTAAATTACGAATTGACACGAAATCCAGGCTATTGTCATTCAACCGCTACAAGATCAACAATTCCATAAGCTCGGGCCTCTGTTGCTGACATAAAAGCATCTCTTTCCATGTCTTCGGATACAACCCAAAAGGGTTTGCCCGTTCTTTGTACATAAACCCTTGTCAGGGTTTCACGTAGTTTCAGCAGTTCTCCCACTTCCAGGACGAATTCTCCCGTTGCTACTTCAGAAAAAGAACCAGCAGGTTGATGAATCATTACCCTGATGATATAAGATAATAAAAGGTTTCTCTATTTGGCATGATGAGGGGAAGAAGATAAAAGAATAACAAGAAAAAAAGATAGAATCGAACAACCGTACGGGCATTATGCATTGCATACGGCTCTACAATAAAATTGACCCTTACCCTCGGTGGATCAGACCCCGATCGGTAAATGATCAACTTACCACCCTTCCTTTCGGAAGAATTCAAAAATACTATGGTGGCTCCGTTGCTTTATATATTTATTATATTTTTTTGTCTGCGATTTGTCTGTCATTCAGCAATCCCAAAGTTGCTTTTTTGTTTGATCAAATAAACTAAGGAAAAAAGAATATTGTTTTTTTTTTGCTCTATACTATAAATATTGTTAAGAGACCTCTGGTGTGAAAAAAAGTTTGTGACGCTGAACTGGACTTCCGATAATAAAATAGGAAATACCTTTTTCTCATATTACTCTCTCGATACATAATCTAATGTTTTGAAAACAAAATTTCTTATATCGAATTCAAAGTGCCATGCTATTATTACTTACATATTTCATATGGCGAAGGCATAGTCTTCTTTTTTCTCTCAAATAAAAGCCTCATTGGCGCCAAGCGTGAGGGAATGCTAGACGTTTGGTAATTTCTCCTCCGACCAGGATAAAAGATCCCATTGAAGCGGCTGCTCCCATGCATATTGTATGTACCTCTGGTTGCACAAATTGCATAGTATCATAAAGAGCCACCCCCGGTATTACCCATCCGCCAGGGGAGTTTATAAACAAATACAGCTCTTGGGTATCATTCTCGATACTGAGATATATCATAAGACCAATAAGTTGATTTGAGATCTCGCTATCAACCTCTTGACCTAAAAAAAGTAATCTTTCTCGATAAAGTCGGTTGATTAGGGTCAAATTGTATCCCCCCTGGAACCGTACAGGCGCCTTTTGACGCATACGGTTCAAAAAAAAGAATCAATGTGTAGATTCCAATACTTTTTCTTTTTTCATAGCAATTTCCTTCTAACTTATAATAAAAGGATTTTTTTTTTCACTAAACACGAGTTTGTCTTCCTTTCCTTATAACGTATAATATAAAAAAGAATTCATTAAACTTATCCAATTAACTTTTCATTGATGGATTGTTTCATCGAGATTCAATCCAAATCACGATGCCATTTTCTTGTTCTTAAATGGGCCTCTTTAATATTTTTAGGTTTATGCTCTACTCCGGGTAAAGATCCGCCCGATTTTAATTTGCACATATAGTACAAATGCTCCCATTACCACTTCTTTTTGTTATCCCTTCTTTTTTTTTATTAATGCATTCCGTAAAA